TTCTTCCTATTCGTAGGTCATTTATGGCATGCGGGAAGGGCTCGTGCAGCTGCAGCAGGATTTGAAAAAGGAATTGATCGTGATTTTGAACCGGTTCTTTCCATGACTCCTCTTAACTGAGACGGGAGATCCAATGCTTGAAGTAGGAATCAATTTGATTCCACCATACATATTAGGTTGGGTGAGTCAGGTCATATTTAAAAAGTCTTTCTTTTTCCTTTATTTTCAACTCATTTTTATCTAATTCTAATATATATATATTCTTTTTTTTCTGGCTCGGCTATTCCACTCAGCCGAGCCATTCTCTTTATGATACTGAAAGGAAAAAATCTATTTAATATATAAAAAAAAGAAAGAGATCTAGTCAACAAGAAAAAAGGAGAGAGAGGGATTCGAACCCTCGATAGTTCTTTGTTTCGAACTATACCGGTTTTCAAGACCGGAGCTATCAACCACTCAGCCATCTCTCCGAAAGAAGATTTCTATTTTCTTTTCTTTGTTCATCGAATAGAACATAACGATATAAGTTGGTACCATTACTATCAATATAAAGATATCGAGTATGAATCTATAGGTCTATCTATCTCTATATATAGATGTATGATATAGCGTTCCCCTTTGTAAAGTAAAAAACTGTCCTCGATAGATTCGTGGTAAAATCCATAGACGATGCATTTTTTTTTTACAATTTTTTGACTGATAAAGAGATCAAATGGTATATAATTCTTTTATTGGTAGATTGGAGGATTAGAAACATGACTATTGCTTTCCAATTGGCTGTTTTTGCATTAATTGCTACTTCATCAATCTTACTGATTAGTGTACCCGTTGTATTTGCTTCTCCTGATGGTTGGTTGGGTAATAAAAATGTTGTATTTTCTGGTACATCATTATGGATTACATTAGTATTTCTCGTAGGTATCCTTAATTCTCTTATCTCTTGAACTTATTGGTTCGAGATCCAAAAATGACCCCTCCCTGAATTCTTTCAGGTTATGAGACACGTTAAAATTCAATATAAGTTATAAGTTCTTAAAATGCAAATAACGAAAAAAAGTCTAAAGATTAGAGGGAGGGGTTAAACTTATTGTATTTGTATCTTTGTTTTGTAAAATTTTGCAAATCAAATAAAATAAAAATATTTAAATATAAATAAATATGAAATATGTATATTTATTAAATATGTATTATACATTATATTAATTATTTTTAATTTTATAAATATTAATAAAAGATTATTAATTTAATAGAAATATGTACTAAAGTTGTAGATTTAAATAGTTATTATAAATTTTATATAAACTTGAATATAAATAAAAAAAAAAATATTTTAAAANNGAATATTAATATATAATATTAATATATTAAAGATATTAAAGAATAGAAAAGAAAATATTAGAATAGAAAAAATCTAATATAACAAAATATTAAAATAGAATTTAAAATATTTAAAAACAAATATAGAGTATTTGGCCTAACTTTGCCCAATATAGGATTCATACATTGCGTATCACGAACAAAAAAAGTGCGGATATAGTCGAATGGTAAAATTTCTCTTTGCCAAGGAGAAGATGCGGGTTCGATTCCCGCTATCCGCCCAAGATAATGTGTTAATGTATTTAATTTAGAATTTAAAAATATTTAATAGGATAAAGGATTTAAGTAGAGTTGATCACGATAGTTTATCGGTTCTATCCTCCTCCTTCTTTTCCGCCCATCTTAAAAGAAAAATAAAACGGTAATTAATGATTAGTTAACAGAATGAAACTCAATCTTTTTTGTCAAAAAATGTTGCGGAGACGGGATTTGAACCCGTGACCTCAAGGTTATGAGCCTTGCGAGCTACCAAGCTGCTCTACCCCGCGCTGAAGAAAAGAACTGTGAACTAGTGGGCAAACAAAGATTGAAAGGACCCCTTTACCATATCTGTACAAATAGGATATCTCATTTGTACAGAATGGTAAAGGGGTCCTCTATGATCGATGATCATAGAAATAAATAGAAAAATGAAAATTAAGGGATTTTAATACTTACCAACTGGATCTTGTTGCTCCGGGCAACAAACAGGCCTGAACCATTTCACGAAGTATGTGTCCGGATAGCCCAAAGTCCCGATAGTTAGCCCTCGGTCTTCCAGTCGAAAAACAACGTCGATGAAGGCGTATAGGTGCACTATTACGTGGTAGGGATTGTAGCTTTCCATGAATTTTCCATTTCTCATTCAACGACGGAACTTTGCTTATTTCTTTTTTTGAGGATCGACGAATCAAATGATATTTTTGTTCCAATTTTTGCCTCTTCTTCTCCCTCTGAATCAAACTTTTTCTTGCCATAATGATTCAATTCCTATTAGTTTCAATGATACATACAAGTCGGATCCTAGATGTAGAAATATAAGAAATAAGAAGGCGGGGCCCTTCTCCATCAAAGGAAATGATATTATCGAGGCTACAATACATAAAATAAAAGATTAACCAAATTTTCCTGATGTAGAAGCAAT